AGATACGAGAATTAAGGGGGGGGGGTTGGGTCCCCCTGTTTCGTTGCATGCAGGCCCCCCTATCCCCCCTCCCTTGGGTAACAGGGAACGGGGGGCCCGCATGATGGGCTATTAGCTCAGCGGTAGAGCGCGCCCCTGATAATTGCGCCGTTGCGCCTGGACTGTGGAAACTTCTCTTTACATTACACACATGGGTAGTCTAATAGTCTAATGTGTCCATCGGCGCCTGACCCGAAGATATATAACGTCCAAGGGACGTTAGCATGGCGTACTCTTCCAATTCTGGGCAGCCTGAGCCTCAGAACCAGGCTCCTTTTTAAGGGAGAGGTAGATGAGGCGACTCAGGTGAGATCTAATGAAGATTCAACCTTCGAATCACTTGTGGGGTTCGGGCGATCCGTGGAGGACTGGTCATCGCTAGCAGATCCTCCTTTCTTGGGAATCTATACATTCCTTATCAGTGTATAGATGGCTATCTTTCGAGCACAAACTGATGAACGTTGAGCCAGATGTGAAAGACGGAGCACCTGATGACGCATATTCACAAACCAGGAACTACGGGATCACCCTATAGAATCTATTATTCAAGGGTAACGGAGGGATCACACTATACGAGCCTTTCCTGCTTCTCTTGAGGGTCCATAGAAGCAGCAATCGACCGAGAATCCGCTAGCAGGTAAGGTTCTAAGTGCCATAAATTGGAGCTTTCATCCGGGAAAGCGGGAATGCTGGAACCGGACATGAAAAAAAAAAGGCCGAGGGGAAGGAGAAAGGGTAAACCCTTGGTTCTCATCCCAGCCCACTATCTGGCTATCCCAGATAGCTCCCATTTCTATGTACCGAGACATCTCGGCCCCCCCCCCCTTAATTAATCTATTAAGGTAAAATAAAGAGGGGAAGCAGGCTCAAAGAAAGATCCCAGAGTGTGCGGGGTTTAACCAAGAGGGTTTCTCGGCGCCTCCTCTTCCCCTCCATCGACAAATGAAGTAGATTTTTGCGAAGTCCTCGCCCCCCCCCGGCAAGGCAAGCAAAAGGGAGAGATGGAACAAGCACACTTGGAGAGCGCAGTACAGCGTAAAGTTGTATGCTGCGTTCGGGAAGGATTAGTCGCTTCTAAAAAGAGAGATCTATTACTCCTCCACTTTACTGAGTGAGGTACTCATTAGTGGTAGTGTTAAGTGCGATTATTCACTTCGCGGGCGAGGTCTCTGGTTCAAGCCCAGGATGGCCCAGTTGCGCCGAGGGAAATCAAGACAGGAAAAACATCTGACCAATTCGCGTGTGTATGTCTTACTTTAGTTGTTCCGAGCACAGGGGATATAGCTCAGTTGGTAGAGCGCCGCCCTTGCAAGCGGGTCGTTGCGCTTACGGGTTGGGTGCCTAATTACATAGGCGGTAACGAGTGGTGGTATCTCCCACCTGAACTGGTGGCTAACTCCGCCCCTAGGGATGGGGGAGGAGGACCAAAACATGCCACTGAGAAGACTCTACTGAGACAAAGAAAAACTGTCGTGTAGGGCGGGGTGGGATGGGTTCCCGGTTAGATCCATTACAGATCGCACATGGGCGGTAGTTGGAGTCGGCGGCTCCCTTTGGGCTATCTCGTTTGGCATATCCCTGGGGAAGAGAATCAAGCTGGCCCTTGCAAGCAGTCTGATGGGCTACTTCTCTTCAACTCCTTGAGCACGACGTAGCAAAAGGAACCGAAACCCAAGGACCGGCCCCATCGCCCCATCCCGTAGGAACTACGAGATCACCCCAAGGGATGCCAACGGCATCCGGGGGTCACAGACCGACCATAGGACCAGATTCAAGAAGTGAGACGGGCTGTCTGCTTCCATTGGCGGGAAGGGTCGAAGGGGAACAACTACTTGGCATTGAGACTGAAAAAGATTCGAGCAAGAGAAGGAGGGGGGCAAAGAAAGAGAAAAACACTGTTGGTTTGGTTCCCCTATTCTATTTCTATTGGGGGTATCGAGCTGTAGTAATCCCCGACATGGGGTTTTTCTTGGGCCTACCCCGATTCGGGGGGTAGTTGTTCTCTCGGAGAGCGCGGTACGGTGAAAGTTGTAGGCCGTGTTCGGGGGGAAGCCGTTGTCTATCATCGGCCTACGTGGTGGAATCATTCAGGTAGGCCTGATAGACGGTAGCTTACCCTATGGCGGATGCCAGCGGTTCGAGTCCGCTTATCTCCAACCTGTGATCCAAGTCAATGGGATCGCCTCCACCAGTCCAGTATAATAGAATTATGAAGGAATCTTGATATGCCGGTAATAGGAGGGATAAACGGTGTACCTTGACCTGCGACCAAATTACCATGAACGTTGATAAAATCTTTGCATCGCATGTACTAGTACTAGTACGTTGGAGTGGCACAGCTTCCAACAACCAACAAACGAGGTTCAAACGACAAAAGGCTTGCGGTGGATACCTAGGCACCCAGAGACGAAGAAGGGCGTGGTAAACGACGAAATGCTTCGGGGAGCCGAAAATAGGCACA